ATGATCTGCTCGTTCTCTCACAAATTAGAAATTTTTTATCTAATTCGGAGATTACCATATATAACATAGAATTTCTCCACCAATTCTTTCTAGTCGAGCTTCCCGATCCGTCATTATACCTCTAGAGGTGGAAAGAATTACAATTCCCATTCCACCTAAAATTCTAGGAATTCGTTGATAGTTAGAATAGATTCGTAGACTGGGCCGACTTACTCTTTTTAAATTGAAACTATTTCGATAAGGTCCTTTCCTATTTCTTCTATGTCGCAGAGTTAAAACCAAAAAAGATTTGTTTCTTTCTTGATGTTTTCTCGCGTTTTCAATAAAGCCTTCTCGTAAAAGTATTTTAACAATGCTTTCGGTGATTTTAGTAAATGGTATTCGAACTCTTCCTTTTCTATTCATGTCAGCATTTCGTATAGAGGTTATTATATCAGCAATAGTGTCCCTACCCATGATAAACTAAAATCTGTGGTGTCTCCGAATTTGAATATAGTAAACATGCTTTTTTTTTTATTATTTTATTTTTTTTTTGTATGAATTTTCAATCAAAAAAAAAATTCAAAACGAAGGGTATATACGTGATAGACAATCTACTATTTCATTCAAATATCCTACTTATCGTCTTATAATACCTCAGGAGCTAATGAAAGTATTTTAGTAAAGTTTTGTTTCAATTCCCGGGCAATCGCACCAAAAACTCTAGTTCCTTTTGGATTTCCTTTTTGATCAATGATAACTGCAGCATTGTCATCATATCGTATTATCAGGCCGTTGTCGCGTTTGAGTTCTTTACAGGTACGTACAATTACAGCTCTGATCACTTCTGATCTTTCTAAGTGCTTACTTGGTTTTGCTTTTTTGACCACAGCAACAATAACGTCACCAATACGAGCATATCGACGATTGCTAACTCCTATGATTCGAATACACATCAATTTTCGAGCTCCGCTGTTGTCTGCTACATTCAAATAGGTCTGAGGTTGAATCATATCTTCTTTTTATCTGTTCTTTAAATAAATGCAAATAACCAAAGGGCGAAAAAGAAAAAGAAATATTGTTTGTCAAAAAAAAAAGTAAAAAGAATCTCCGGTTGTTTTTATCCCCAAGATCTATTTTCTTTGGTTCTACATTCCTATCTTGACTTAATGAATTGAGTTCGTATAGGCATTTTATATGCCGCTATCGAGATAGCCCTTCGGGCTATTTTTTCTGCTACTCCGCTTATTTCATAAACTATTCGACCTGGTTTGACAACAGCTACCCAACGAAGGGAGGGTCCTTTCCCCGAACCCATACGGGTTTCCGCAGATTTTATTGTAAGTGGTTTGTCTGGAAATATACGTACCCATATTTTTGCACCGCGACGTGAATTTCTCGTTATTGCTCGCCGCCCCGCTTCTATTTGTCTAGGCGTGATCCAAGCGGGTTCAAGTGCCTGAAGAGCATATCTTCCGAAACAAATAAGATTCCCCCGATAAGATAATCCCTTCATTCTTCCTCTATGTTGTTTACGGAATCTGGTTCTTTTAGGGTTATAGTTGATGGTTTTTTCTTAATTCCATCTCTATTACAGAACCGGACATGAGAGTTTCTTCTCATCCGGCTCCTCGCGAATGAAAAAATTTCGATTTTAATTGAATATTCATATTTCTAAACAGAATTCTAATTAGAATAGAGTTCTAAATTTATTTATGGATTAAAATATCATAAATTTCAAAGTGAATAGAATAATTATATTGAATTAAGATATACATGTAATAATACACTAAATCAATGGATTCCTTGATATTCATCAGATTCTTTGATATTCATCTTAATTATTATATATTTTTTTATTTGGATTTAGAAGTTTATTTTCAATTAAAATTTTATATAGTTAGTATTTTTTCTTAGATATATTTTCTTAGATATATTTTATTAGATTGCATTGCTAAATTGAAATAAGAGCAATCCAATAAAAAGGGAATTTTCGCGGGCGAATATTTACTCTTTCCATATCTATTTCAGTTTTATAGGATTAGTTTATCACTTTTCAGAATAGATAAATTGGTCTTTGGTTCGTTCCGCCATCCTTTCCAATGAATCATTAGGATTCATTTTCAATTGAATCTTCTGTATTCACGGATTTCATCGTTCCCATCGCTTCTTGATTAATGGTTAGGTCTTAATTCTACAATGGAGCTCTTAATGAACTTTGTTTTTGAGCCAACCTTCTTAGTCTTTATTGGCTCGAGGCTCTTACTTCTTTCTTTTTTCTATGAATAGATTCATTTCTGATAATTATGTGTGAATTTGTATTCATGCTTTATTACATTGTCCTTTATGATATGATTCAAAGACCTTACATAGTGGAATCAGATATCATTTAGATTCATTTTTTTCTTTCTTTCGCCTTTCCATTTACCCGCATCCCCTTCTTTTAATGTATATTTTTCTTTTTTTTTTTAACAACTCATTCGATTTCTTGTTTATGCAAAAAAAAAATTCAGTTGCTGCA